AAAAATCCAAAGGAGGTTCATGGCCAAGGGTAAAGATGTGCGAATACCGGTTCTTTTGGAATGTACCGCTTGTGTTCGAAACGGTGTTAATGTTAATAAGGCATCAACGGGCATTTCCAGATATATTACTCAAAAGAACCGGCACAATACGCCTAATCGATTGGAGTTGCGAAAATTCTGTCCATATTGTTACAAACATACGATTCACGGGGAGGTAAAGAAATAGATCGAACCGAGCACCTGCGCCCTTATCTATCTTACAAGGAAAAGGAAAAAATGACATTATATATATATAACATATTTAACATAGTTAAAGATAATTATAAACAAACCAAATCCTATTTTTTTATTCTAATTAGAGATACGGCTGAAATAGGATTTTAGGGATAAGAAATAAACTAACCAAACCATGGATAAATCCAAGCGAACTTTTCTTAAATCCAAGCGATCTTTTCGTAGGCGTTTGCCCCCGATCCAATCGGGGGATCGAATTGATTATAAAAACATGAGTTTAATTAGTCGATTTATTAGTGAACAGGGAAAAATATTATCTAGACGAGTGAATAGATTGACCTTGAAACAACAACGATTAATTACTATTGCTATAAAACAAGCTCGTATTTTATCTTTGTTACCTTTTCTTAATAATGAGAAACAATTTGAAAGAACCGAGTCGACCACTAGAACTCCTAGTCTTAGAGCCAGAAAAAGATAGGTTTACTCTTTCTTCACTTGAATTCGAATTCCGATCCGAACTCAAACGGGGATTGATATTTTGTTGGAAAAATCCAAGAATCCGGATTGAATTCTCGTGTCGTAAGAAAACAAATAATAATCTGGGAAGAATAAATTTTTTTATTTAACTTGTTGATTCATATTTATTTTGACTACTTTCTCATATTTTATCATATTCTATTCATTTTTATTCGACCTTCCCGGAGTTCATTCTCCGGGCAACTCCGTTTAACCGGTGGATTCCTTCCAACCTACTTCTTTTATGATCTCATTGGAAATCATATAAAGACAATTCCTATTTGATATAGCTATTTGTGCAAGTATTTTACGATTAAGAAGCAACTGTCTCTTGTACAGACCGTTTATTAATCTACTATAACTATAGCATACCCCCCTTTCACGAATTGCTGCATTTATTCGAGTGATCCACAAACGACGAAAATTGATTTTTTGCTTATCCCTATCCCGATGAGCCGAAACCAAAGCTCTTATTTTTTGTTGAGTAATAGTTCGAGTAAGTCTTGAATGAGCCCCCCGAAAGCTTGATGCAAATAAACGAATTTTTGTTCTACGTCTCCGAGCGATATATCCCCGTCTAATTCTGGTCATTGAATAAATGAAACTTTCACGAATAACTAATAGATTTCCTTTCTTTCAGTTATTCTTTTGCCCCTTTCCTAGTATATTAATAACAAAACGGATTTTTCCAATGTATAAACTAAAAATTCCAACGGCTTTGGCTACTATAACCTTCCCAACCACGATTTTTTCTTTTTTATAGGCGTTTCGCCTCGAAATACGAAATTGTACTATACTAGGTATTAAAAATAAAAAAAAATAGCAATGATAAAGAAATAGTGGATTCCATCGTTTCTATGGTTACTTCTTAAACGGTGAGGTCTTCTCTATACACCGGAGCCTTTACTTCATTTAATCAATGTTATTGCTAACTTGTATAGTTCACATTCTTCGGCTCTACCCATGAATTATCCAGTAATAGGTCTTTCACAACGAGCTCTACCTATACAGTAACGGTATTTAATTATGAAGGTTGACTGGGTAGCTGACCCTGTTAGTCCGTTCTTGCAAGAGGGGTCTATATTAACTAAGATTTCCTCCGCTTAATGGATAACCATTTGCTACCAATGGAGAATTGCTTCTCATCTTGAATTGAGGTGAGTGGATTTACACCAATAGAAACCATAAATTTCATACACAATAAAAGGGATATGCTCCATTTTCTTATTTTTAGATAGGAAATGTAGTTCGTTTTCCGTTCTATCCTATTTGATCATTGATATTCGAACATGGCTCTCTTTCCTTTGTTCTAGTTCATGATCTGAACGAGTCGCACATACACCCTAGTACATGTTCCTCGACGCTGAGGGCATCCCCGAAGCGCGGGGGATTTTGTGACATTTCTAATTGGCTGTCTTGTATTTCTAATAAGTTGTTTAATCGTTGGCATGTTGAATCATATACATAATGGACTGGTTTAGATCGATCCTAACCGCATGATTATGAATTCCTTTTATTGAATAGAATAGTAAATAAAAGTCATAATATATTAATATGAAACTCGGCAGGGGTAATTTCAAATCACGAATTGATGCGAAATCCAGGCTATTGTCATTCAACCGCTACAAGATCAACAATTCCATAAGCTTGGGCCTCTGTTGCTGACATAAAAACATCTCTTTCCATGTCTTCGGAGACAACCCATAGGGGTTTTCCCGTTCTTTGTACATAAACCCTTGTCAGGGTT